CAGTTCTGTAATAGAGATGGAAATAACCATCAACTATAACCCCAAAAGAACCCGATTTCGTAAACACCATAGAGGAAGAATGAAAGGAATATCTTATCGAGGAAATCATATTTGCTTTGGTCGATATGCCCTTCAAGCGCTTGAACCTGCTTGGATCACATCTAGACAAATAGAAGCAGGGCGACGAGGAATGACACGAAACGCGCGCCGCGGCGGAAAAATATGGGTACGTATATTTCCAGACAAACCAGTTACAGTAAGACCTACAGAAACACGTATGGGTTCAGGAAAAGGATCTCCTGAATATTGGGTAGCTGTCATTAAACCAGGTAGAATACTTTATGAAATGAGCGGAGTACCAGAAAATATAGCCAGAAGAGCTATTTCAATAGCGGCGTCAAAAATGCCTATACGAACTCAATTCATTATTTCAGGATAGGAGTGGAAAACCAAAAGAAAGATATTTTTCGGATGAAAAAAAACACTTGTAGGTTTCTTTTTTTCTTTTGAATAAACAATATTTCCTTTTTTTTTTTACGTCGCCTTTGCATTGAAACAAGAAATAAATATGATTCAACCTCAAACCCATTTGAATGTAGCGGATAACAGCGGAGCCAGAAAATTGATGTGTATTCGAATTATAGGAGCTAGTAATCGACGATATGCTCAAATTGGTGACGTTGTTGTTGCTGTAATTAAGGAAGCAATACCAAATACACCGCTAGAAAGATCAGAAGTGATCAGAGCCGTAATTGTACGTACTTGTAAAGTACTCAAACGTAAAAATGGTATGATAATACGATATGATGACAATGCTGCAGTTATTATTGATCAAGAAGGAAACCCAAAAGGAACTCGAATTTTTGGGGCAATTGCCCGGGAATTAAGACAGTTAAATTTCACTAAAATAGTTTCATTAGCGCCTGAAGTATTATAAGATTAGGACATAATACAGTTTTCCAGTTTATAGTATTTGAATTAAATTGATTAATTAGTAGATTTAAGTTCATTTAGTAGATTGTTTGTGTCTCATGTATATGCCTTTAATAATTCATAAATGTTTAAAAATTCAGAAATAATTCAAAAAGAGCATGTTGATTATATCAAAATTCGGGAACAATTAAAATCTTAGTTTATTATGAGTAAAGACACTATTGGTAACCTACTAACCTATATACGAAATGCTGACATGAATATAAAAAGAACAGTTCGAATACCCTATACTAACATCAGTGAAAACATTGTTAAAATCCTTTTACGAGAAGGTTTTATTGAAAACATGAGGAAACATCAGGAAAGCACCAAATATTTTTTAGTTTTAACCCTACGACATAGAAGAAATAGGAAGGGACCAGATAGAACTGTTTTAAATTTAAAACGGATCAGTCGACCTGGTCTACGAATATATTCTAACTATAAAGGAATCCCGAGAATTTTAGGCGGGATGGGGGTTGTAATTCTTTCTACTTGTCAAGGTATAATGACAGACAGAGAGGCTCGACTAAAAGGAATCGGTGGAGAAATTTTGTGCTATATATGGTAATCTTTATCATATCCCAATTATATATGGAGCTCTCATTTTTGTGAAACAAGAGTAAAAGGCAGGTTTCTACTATTACGCCTCCCACATTAGTTAATGCCCCAAGTGAAAGAACAAAAACGGGTTCATTACAGTTTAATTTCTGAATCAATTTCAGAAGGTATGCTCTTGATTTGCTTAAATAATGAAAATTTGATTCTATATTATGTTTCAAAACGGATTCGATATAATTAATTTTTACATAAATTATACATAACTACCAGTAACTAGAGGCAAATTTGAGGAAAGTCATTATGACTCAACTAGAGGACGTATTTTTTATCGACCCTGAAGACTAGAATGATTAGTGATAGTGATTAGGAGGTTTTCTCAATTGCAACATTCATTTCGTGGAGATACAATACAATTCGAAATTAAAAATTTCAAGAAATTTATTTTCTTCCAATAAAGAGATTCAGAATTAAGTTAAGGAACGACAAATATGAAAATAAGAGCCTCCGTCCGTAAAATTTGTGAAAAATGTCGACTGATCCGTCGGCGAGGACGAATTATAGTAATTTGTTCCAACCCCAGACATAAACAAAGACAAGGATAATTTTTAGAAAAAAAAGGGGGGGACTCTATAAATATAAAGTACCCAACGTCCAAATAAATAAAAAAAGGATCTGTTTGGACATAAAATGGATATATCCATACCATATCTCTGACTTAAATTTATGAGATGATAAAATATGGCAAAAACTATATCAAGAATTGGTTCACGTAAGAATAGACATACGGGTTCACGTAAAAATGCGCGTAGAATACCAAAGGGAGTTATTCATGTTCAAGCAAGTTTCAACAATACTATTGTAACTGTTACAGATGTACGTGGTCGGGTAATTTCTTGGTCTTCCGCCGGTACTTGTGGATTCAAGGGTACAAGAAGAGGGACACCCTTTGCCGCTCAAACCGCAGCAG